AATATAAACTGGATTCGCTGGATTTTTTCTGGTTTTTTTTCAGGTTAAAGACTCTCTTTCTACTTGCTCTGGAACAATTAGGAGATTTTCTGCGAGAAATACCGGTTTATGTTTCTGGCGGCAACATGCGTCCTAAGAAGAACTATTTTCTTAGCTATCTCATCAGTATTCTACCAGATCCCACCGATCGAATCACTTTGGTGAGAAATACGAGACATCTAAGTCGTACAAGTAAAGAGATCCATTCATTGATAATAAAAGAGATGAAAGAGAAAGATAAAGATAACGGTGATTTTTTTTCTAATCAAATAGATTTTTGGTCACTCGTGAACGTTGATTGGATTGATGAGAAAACAGAATCCTGGTTGTTTGAGAACAGTAAATGGATTGATGCTGATGAGGAAGAAGAACAATTCTTGACTCATTTCTTCACCTTAACGACAAAAAAAGGGGTAGATCAAATTCTATTGAGTCTGACTCATACTCATAGTGATCATTTATCAAAAAACGACTATGGTTATCAAACGTTTGAACAACCGGGATCAGTTTACTTACGATGCTTGGTTGACATTCATAAAAAGTATCTAATGAATTATGAGTTCAATAGATCCTGTTTAGCAGAAAAACGGATCTTCCTTGCTCATTATCAGATACTCGCTTATTTACAAACCTCGTATTCGTATAGGACTGATAGTTCTCATTTCCCATCTCATCCTCACGCAAAACCAATACTCTTTGCGTTTCGCTCAGTCCTATCCCCTTCTAGGAATATTTTAGTGATAGGTTCTCAAGGACTTGGACGATCCTGTTTGGTCAAATACCTAGCGAAAAACTCGTATTTTCCTTTCATTATGTTATCTACGGATGAGTTTCGGGATGACGAGCCTGACTACTTTATAACTGACGATGATGAGCTGGATGAGCTTGAGCACGACCTTTTTGATTTTTTTGATGATGACGATTTTGATGATGACGATTTTGATGATATTGGCAATATCCGTGCTGACTTTGATTTTGATAGGGGGCTGTGGATAACTATGACGGAAGCGCCGGCTTTCTATAGGTGGGCGACAACAGCAAAGAATGCCCCGTTTGATACCACCTTTCAATTACAATTAATTCGATTAGAATTCGCAAAAGCAATGTCCCATTGCATAATATGGATTCCAAACATTCATGATATGTCTGTGGAGGAGTCGAATTACTTATCCCCCGGTCTATTCGAGAACTATATCTACGGAGATCGTGAAAGAGGTTCCATTAGAAATTTTCTTGTTATTGCTTCGACTCATATTCCCAAAAAAATGGATCCCCGCCTAGTAGGTTCGAAGAGATTCAATACATGCATTAAGATGCGAAAGCCTCTTCTTTCACAACGGCGAAAGAACTTTTTCGTTCTTTCCGATACTAAGGGATTTCCCTTGGAAAAGAAAACGTGCCATACTAACAGATTCGGGTCCATAACCATAGATCCCAGTGCACAAGGTTTTGTAGCACTTGCCAATGAGGCCCAATCAATTAGTCTTTCACGGAAGAAATCAATTATAGACGCTAATACAATTAGACTCGCTCTTCATAGACCAAATTGGGTGTATCGATACCGGGAGGTAAGCCCGGTTAGTGAGCATGGGGTCGTTTCCTATCAGATAGGAAGGGCTGTTGCGCATAATGTGCTTCTAGGTTATTGCTTAAGTAATTGCCCCGTAGATCCTATATCTATGTTTCTAACCAAATACCCCCCTCTGCTGGGGGATTCTTTTTTGCACAAATGGTACTTCGAACTTGAAATGAGCATGAAGAGATTAACGATACTTCTTTATCTTTTGAGTTTTTCTGCCGGACCGGTCGCTCACAATACTTGGTCTACGCTCAGACCCCCTGATCGAGGGACCACCGCTTGCTTTAAATTCGGTCAGTATGATGCTGATCTAGTTAATGGCCTATTAGAACTAGAAGTCGCTCTGGTGGGATCCTCACGGGCAGAAAAAGATTGCAGTCAGTTTGATAATGATCGAGTGACATTGCTTCTTCGGTCCGAACCAAGGAATCCGTTCGATATGCTCCAAAATGGAACTTGTTGTATCGTTGATCGGAGATTTCTCGATGAAAAAGGGGGCGACTTGGGGCTTGTAGAAAAAATCGAATCGCCGTTTGAAGAAGATGACGACTCGGGGTTTGTAAAAAAGGCAAAGGGAAGAGAAAGAATGATCCTCCTGTATCTGAAAAGGGTAAAGGAGGTTTTAGTCCATAGCATAATGGGGTCTCCTAGAATATGGCACCCCGGTTTCAATCTATTTGATGTGTTCGAAAGGCCCGATGAATTGGAATTTCCCTATTGGGCCAAGTCATTTTTGGAGAGGTGGCCTCGTGAAGTGGAGCCTGAGGATTATTTTGAGTTCTTCCAATTGATGCTGGCCCGTGCACGAGAGGACTATTCCGAAGAACAAGATGAGGATGAGGGGGATGAGGGGGATGAGGCTGCGCTCCTTTTCTTTTGGGAGAGCGTCGCGCGGTACTGGGTACGAACTAGATCTCTCAGAGAAAACGGCTTTTTTCGAATAAGCCGACTCATTTGGAACCCTCCAGAGCCAGACGTTTTCATATTCAAAGAGTCGTCCCTTAGGTTCTTCCGTCGAGAACTCTTTGCAGATGAAGAGATGCCAGATTCAGATCCAGATTCAGGGTCAAAGTCAGAGTCAGATTCAGGGTCAAAGTCAAAGTCAGATTCAGGGTCAAAGTCAGAGTCAGATTCAGGGTCAAAGTCAAAGTCAGATTCAGGGTCAAAGTCAAAGTCAGATTCACGGTCAAAGTCAAAGTCAGATTCACGGTCAAAGTCAAAGTCAGATTCAGGGTCAAAGTTAGCAGAGTTAGCTTCATGGTTAAGGCTGCATAAGCTTCGCCCACCAGATGATAAGGAGTCCGACTCTCTCCAACTGTACTGGTTCTTCTGGGATGTGAAGCAGAATAAGGTGCGATTCAAATCGTTGATTTCTCGCCAGAGAGATGTTAGGCCCTTTAGAGCCAAAAGTTCATTTTTTCAGGGATCTTTCCGTTCTCAGGCTCGATACGAGAGTCTTCGGTATTTAACAAATCTGTTCCTATCTAACGGAACGCTATTGGATCAAATGATAAGGGCATTGCTTAGAAAGAAATGGATTTTCCCGGAAGAAATGAAACATGCGATTTGTGTAAGTATAACAGGAGAAGGATTCCCCATTCCTTAGCCGGAAAGATATGTGGCCACGAAAGGGGGATTAAGTGGAACAGAATTGACCGGGTGGCAGGGTCGTGGAAACACCTGTTTATTCCATATTTTGGACCTTAGCTCCACGGTGCTACTGCTGAAACATGGAAGAAGAATTGAAATCTTAGATCAAAACACTCTGTATGGGTGGTATGAACTGCCTAAACAAGAATTCTTGAACGGCGAACAACCAGACCAGAGCAGAGCCTCTTATTCACTACACCAAACCATTTCCATTAATGAAACATGGAAATCCATTGGAAAATAAAAAAGACGCATGTCCGATGAAATGGTTGTTGCTATCTGCTCCAATAACGAAGCATTGGTTTAACTGAATAACTAAATAAAATAGATAGGCCTTTCTCTTCGTCTCGGGTCGATGGATCTTCTCAATTGGAAGATCTCCTATATGGAGAATACACATTCCAATTGAGAAGATCCACTCCAGTTGACCGAGCTTAATTCTAATTATTTTGTTCCGAAGCAAAGATATCCACGGGGGCCGGTTCGTCCTATTCAGATATTCACGACCTAGAGGTACTGGATTCTCTTTCGGATAGGCCCTGAAAGGAGAAGGAAGGCTGGAATGCCAACAGACGTCTATTATCTAATTCACCCGACCCGATAGTACCCATTTTGGGAACGTCCAGTGCCAAAGTCACTGAATGGGGAAGTCGCCAATCCCCAAAACGGACTATGTAATGTACTTTATCTGTTGGGTTACGGGCGGGCATTTTACCAGAGGTTTCTATTGTATCAATTTACCCTTGTGTGATTCCTGTTGAAGCATATACTCGGGGGTGGGTGCAGGGCGGACGATTTCAAAGCGGACTCCTCATTCAGTAGATAGAGAAGATCGCCAAGATTTCGTGATCCGCCGCCGAACCTATTCCAATTCCAACAGCCTGGACTCGGCTCGTGGGGATCGCCGGAATACTTCGTATCAACAGATACTGGGTATATCAATATCGATTAGATCCGAGATCTGTTATTGAGAATGCTCATTCAATGAGCATTCTCAATATTATGCCTTGAAGAGGACTCGAACCTCCACGCTCTTTAGCACGAGATTTTGAGTCTCGCGTGTCTACCATTTCACCATCAAGGCATCTTGAAAGTGAATCGTATTCCATGAATATGATATCTATCTAGTATGATATATGGAATATATGACAAAGGTGGAGTCTTTAACGTATGAAGAGTAAGAACTAGAATTCATATCGATCCTGCGAGTAATAGGGAAGAAAATGGATTGATGGATGGAATCAAATATGAAGCATGACAAGTTGGTATATAGCAAGACATACATGACAAATTGGTATAGTATAGATATATATATCTATCGCACACGAAGACGTACATGACCAATTGGTATATTCATACTCTAACATATGAAGACATATATACCAAATTGGTATGGTATATTCATACTATAACGTATGAAGAGTAAGAACTAGAATTCTTATCGATACTGGAACTAATAGGGAAGAAAATGGATTTATGGATGGAATCAAATATGAAGTCTTTACAGGCAAAAGTATTCGGTTATTGGAGAACAATCAATATACTTCTAATGTCGAATCAGGATCAACTAGGACAGAAATAAAGCATTGGATCGAACTCTTCTTTGGTGTCAAGGTAATAGCTATGAATAGTCATCGACTCCCGGGAAAGGGTGGAAGAAGGGGAAGGGGACCTATTATGGGACATACAATGCATTACAGACGTATGATCATTACGCTTCAACCGGGTTATTCTATTCTAACTCTTATACAGAAAAGAACTTAAATCAAAATACTTAATAACACGGCGATGCATTTATACAAAACTTCTACCCCGAGCACACGCAGTGGAGCCGTAGACAGTCGAGTGAAATCCAACCCACGAAAGAATTTGATCTATGGACAACATCATTGTGGTAAAGGTCGTAATGCCAGAGGAATCATTACCGCAGGGCATAGAGGGGGAGGTCATAAGCGTCTATACCGTAAAATCGATTTTCGACGGAATGAAAAAGACACATCTGGTAGAATCGTAACCATAGAATACGACCCTAATCGAAATGCATCCATTTCTCTCATACACTATGGGGGTGGCGAGAAGAGATATATTTTACATCCCAGAGGGGCTATAATTGGAGATACCATTGTTTCTGGTACAAAAGTTCCTATATCAATGGGAAATGCCCTACCTTTGAGTGCGGTTTGAACTATTGATTTACGTAATTGGAAGTAACCAATTAGGTTTACGACGAAACCTAGAAATCGATCACTGATCCAATTTGAGTACCTCTACGGGAGAGATCTCTTAGGAAAACTGAAGAGTAACGGCAGCAAGTGATTGAGTTCAGTAGTTCCTCATATAAAATTATTGACTCTAGAGATATGGTAATATGGAGAAGACAAAATTGTTTGAAGCACGGACAGAACCGGAAGCACCTCTTCCCTTGTTTCAAAGAGAGGAGGACGGGTTATTCACATTTCATTCGATGGTCAGAGGCGAATTGAAAGCTAAGCAGTGGTCATTCGAAAGATCCCCCGGGGAAAAATAGAGATGTCTCCTACGTTACCCGTAATATGTGGAAGTATCGACGTAATTTCATAGAGTCATTCGGTCTGAATGCTACATGAAGAACATAAGCCAGATGACGGAACGAGGAGACCTAGGATGTATAAGATCATAACATGAGTGATTCGGCAGATTTGGATTCCTATATATCCACTCGTGTGGTACTTCATCATACGATACGATTCATATAAGATCCATCTGTCTAGATATCATCATAGACATCCGAAAGCCGTATGCTTTGGAAGAAGCTTGTACGGTTTGGGAAGGGGTTTTTATTGATCAAAAAGAAGAATCTACTTCAACCGATATGCCCTTAGGCACGGCCATACATAACGTAGAAATCACACTTGGAAAGGGTGGACAATTAGCTAGAGCAGCAGGTGCAGTAGCGAAACTGATTGCAAAAGAGGGTAAATCGGCCACGTTAAGATTACCATCTGGGGAGGTCCGTTTGATATCCCAAAACTGCTCAGCAACAGTCGGACAAGTGGGCAATGTTGGGGCGAACCAGAAAAGTTTGGGTAGAGCCGGATCTAAGTGTTGGCTAGGCAAGCGTCCTGTAGTCAGAGGAGTGGTTATGAACCCCGTAGACCACCCCCATGGGGGTGGTGAGGGGAGGGCCCCGATTGGTAGAAAAAAACCCACAACCCCTTGGGGCTATCCTGCGCTTGGAAGAAGAAGCAGGAAAAGGAATAAATATAGCGATAGTTTGATTCTTCGTCGCCGTAAATAGGAATAGGAATATGGAAAATCCATAGGTTTCATAGAATTCGTTTTGACAAAAGAAAAAGGGAGGAACCCACAACCGTGACGCGCTTATCCCAAAAAAATCCCTTTGTAGCTAATCATTTATTGACAAAAATTGAGAAACTAAACATGAAGGAAAAAAAAAAGATAATATTAACTTGGTCCCGGGCATCTACCATTATACCCACAATGATCGGACATACAATTGCTATCCATAATGGAAAAGAACATTTACCTATTTATATAACAGGTAGTATGGTCGGTCACAAATTGGGAGAATTCGCGCCTACTCTGACTTTCAACGAACACCCGAAAAGGGATAATAAATCTCGCCGTAATAAAGTGAAGTAAGCGCTCATCATTCATTGGTGAGAGGTGAACCTTAATGTCAAAGTGGAGAAAGTGGAAGAGGGTTTTGCAAAAGATGAAGACGAAGAAGACCTTAATTACACAAGCAAAGGCTGTAGCTCAAAATATATGTATGTCTGCTCACAAAGCACGAAGAGTCGTTGATCAGATCCGCGGGCGTCCTTACGAAGAAACACTTATGCTACTTGAACTCATGCCTTATCGAGCATCTTATCCCATTTTGAAATTGGTTTATTCTGCAGCAGCAAATGCTAGTCATAATAAAAGTTTCAACGAAGCTGATTCAGTCATTAGTAAAGCCGAAGTCAATGGGGGTACTATCAGGAAAAGGCTCAAACCTCGGGCTCGAGGACAGAGTTATCCGATAAAAAGGTCCACCTGTCATATAACTATTGTAGTGAGGGATCGCTCTAAAAAGAAACCAGATAAGATATCTATTTAGGAACAAACGACGTATGGAAAGATCTTATAATAGAGAGATATTTAGAGAAAGGGAGGAAGAGAGAACAAAAATATGGGTCAAAAAATAAATCCACTTGGTTTACGACTTGGGGAAACCCAAAGGCATCACTCCCTTTGGTTCGCACAATCAAAAAGTTATTCCCTGGGTCTCCAGGAAGATGAAAAAATACGGAATTGTATCAAGAAGTATGTACAAAAAAATAGGAAAACATCCTCGGTTTTTGTTGGAATTGCACGTATAGAAATTCAAAAAGAAACTGATCTGATTACGGTCATCATCTATGTTGGCGACCCCAAAAAATTATTTAAAGAGAATCGAACGCAAGAAACCAAAAAATTAAAGATCAATGTACAAAAAGAAAAAGGGTTAAATTTTGTGAACTGGAAACTTAACATTGCTATCAGAAAAGTTATAAAACCTTATAGACAACCTAATTTTCTTGCAGAATATATAGCTCTACAATTAAAGAATAGAGTTCCCTTTCGAAGGGCAATGAAAAAAGCTATTGAATTATCGAAACAAGCAAATACAAAAGGAATTCAAGTGCAACTAGCAGGGCGTATTGGCGGAAAAGAAATTGCACGCGTCGAATGGATCAGAGAAGGTAGGGTCCCCCTACAAACCATTCGAGCTAAAATTGATCATTGTTCCTCTACAGTTCGAACTATCTATGGAGTATTAGGAATCAAAATTTGGATATTTGTAGGCGAGCAATGATGGGACTTTCCTTGCCATTCTATCCAGTGATAAAACAAAAACTGACAAATTCTTCTTTTTACGAAAAATTCTCAATTATAATTCTATAGGGCTGAATAAAAAATTCGATTGAACTTTTGGTAGAATTGCTATGCTTAGTGTGTGACTCGTTGGTTTTTCTTTAGGGTGGGTTGGGAATCCAAAAAATGGACTGGACCCCGGCTAATAACTATAGAACTTATAACCAGCTCATAGTTTTGTATTATCGATATCCAAAGAACCAGTTACTATATGATGTGTCAATCATATAGTTGTAGCAACTGAAATCTTTATTTCATAAACGAAAAATCTCATTCATTATGGGTTGTGAGGTGAAAATAGAGGGATATGGGTAAATGGAAGGATGAGAGAAAGAGAGAAGTCGAATCCAAACGGTATAAAATTCCAATATGTATGGTCTATTATAAATCATCTCCATAAAAGTAAAAGGCAGTGTGATAAAGCATCAATACGGATTCTTTCCTAATTTTTCAATTCCTAGAAAAAAATACAAATAATAAAGAGCTTCGAGTCAATAGAGACTGGGGAAATTGACTTGGGAACAAATTGGAATTGGGGAGCTCCATTGCAAAGTTCAGGCCTAGCCATTAATGGAGAAGCTATGGGAACGACGGAACCTGTGACTCCACAAGATTCTATTGAAAACGGAATCTCGATGATTCATTGGGCGGGATGGCGGAACCAACCGGGAATCCGTTGATTTATTACGAGAGGCAATGGGTTAACCCTACAAATGAAGCAAATATGAAAAGAGTAAATATTCGCCCGCGAAACCTTATTGAATTACAATTTATTAGCCGATTCGGCAAGGGCCAAGGATTCGTTAAAAAAAAAAAGAAAGGCATTATTATTTCTATCTGGATAGAGAAATATAGAAACCTTTCTATATCCGTATACATAAAATACACAAGATATACAGATTCCTGCGTAACAGATTCAATATCAATAAATCCCACGATTTAATGTATTTTTCAAAAAAGACACGCGTATCTGTAATATTGTTGAATCGTTTTATTCGCGAGGAGCTGGATGAGAAGAAACTCTCATGTCCGGTTCTGCAGTAGAGATGGGATTGAGAAACAACCATCAACTATACCCCAAAAAGAACCAGATTCCGTAAACAACACAGAGGAAGAATGAAGGGAATATCTTATCGAGGCAATCATATCTGTTTCGGGAAATATGCTCTTCAGGCACTTGAACCCGCTTGGATCACATCTAGACAAATAGAAGCAGGGAGACGAGCAATGACACGATATGCGCGCCGGGGTGGAAAAATATGGGTACGCCTTTTCCCCGATAAACCCGTGACAGTAAAACCTATGGAAACGCGTATGGGTTCGGGGAAAGGACAACCCCAATACTGGGTATCCGTTGTTAAGCCGGGGCGAATACTTTATGAAATGGGTGGAGTATCCGAAACGGTAGCCAGAGCAGCTATTGAAATAGCCGCATACAAAATGCCTATACGAACGCAATTCATTATTGCGAGATAGGGATGCGGAACCGGATATTTGTGATGAAAAAGACAATCGCAGATTTCGATTTCTTTATTTCTATTTTTGGACAGATAATATTTCTTCCTTTTTTCCTTCGACCTTGGCATTGAAAGAAGAGAAGTGATATGATTCAACCTCAGACCCATTTGAATGTAGCGGACAACAGCGGGGCTCAAGAATTGATGTGTATTCGAATCATAGGAGCTAGTAATCAACGATATGCTCATATCGGTGACGTTATTGTTGCTGTTATCAAAAAGGCAGTGCCCCATACGTCTCTCGAAAGATCAGAAGTGATCAGAGCTGTAATTGTACGTACTCGTAAAGAACTCCGACGTGACGACGGTATCATAATACGATATGATGACAATGCAGCAGTTGTCATTAATAAAGAAGGAAATCCAAAAGGAACTCGAGTTTTTGGAGCAATTGCTCATGAACTGAGACAATTGAATTTTACGAAAATAGTCTCATTAGCTCCTGAAGTATTCTAAATACTAAATACTAGTTCGATCGTGTTTCGGGCATATACTTTTAATATTTCGTAAATAAATAATGAAAAATTCACAAAAAAAAAAAAAAAAACAGAACATGTTGATTATATCAAAATTAGGAGGCACCAATAATTCTAGTTCGACATGAGTAGGGACACCATTGCCGATATATTAACATTTCTAAGAAATGCCGACATGGATAAAAAAAGAACGGCTCGAATAGCATCCACGAAGATCGCCGAAAGCATTGTGAAAATACTTCTACGAGAGGGTTTTCTTGAAAACGTTAGAAAACATCGGGAAAACAACAAATCTTTCTTGGTTTCAACCCTGCGACATAGAAGAAATAAGAAAGGAACATATAGAAAGATTTTCAAGCGTATCAGCCGACCCGGTCTACGGATCTATTCTAACTATCAACAAATTCCGAGAATTTTCGGTGGAATGGGAATTGTAATTCTTTCGACTTCTCGAGGTATAATGACAGATCGAGAAGCTAGACTGGAAGGAATTGGGGGGGAGGTGTTGTGTTATCTATGGTGATCTTTCTGATATCCGACCGAATGGGATCCGGAAATTCGTCTATTTATGAAAAAAAAGAGAGGAAAGAAAGGGCGTTTAATATCATCCGGCGCTTGACGCCCTTTCAATTTCTCGATTATTTCATTATTCTCATTAATAAAATATTAAATGAATTTATCCCGCGAATCAAAACAAAAAAGGAGGTGGGCCAAAATGACAGAAAAGGATGAAAGAGACAAAAAAAGGATTTATGAAGGTTTAGTTACTGAATCGCTTCGAAACGCTATGTTTCGAATCCGTTTAGATAACGAAGAGAAAGATATGATTATCGGTTATATTTCGGGGAAGATTCGACGAGGTTTTATACGAATACTACCCGGAGATAGAGTTCGGGTCGAAGTCAGCCCGTATGATTCAAAGAGGGGGCGTATAACCTACCGATTACCAAAAAAAGATAAAGAGAAAGATAAAAAAGAGGGTGGTAAAGGTAAAAAAGCGGGTGGTAAAGGTAAAAAAGAGAAAGAGAAGGAGGATAAATAACGGTTCGACTTACGACAATTAGGTGTGGGTGACCTTTTAAACATTCCTTTGTGGAAATACAATTCGAGGCTCAAAATTGCAAGAGACGTATATTTTCTTACAAGGAGTACATTCGGAATTTGGGTAGGGAAAAGGAATAAAGAAGATGAAAAGAAAGGCCTCTGTTCGTAAAATTTGTGAAAAATGCCGAATTCTCCGCAGGAAGAAACGAATTGTAGTAATTTGTATCAATCCGAGACATAAACAGAAACAAAGGTAGGCTCTGTAACTATCAAAATAAAAGATCCGTTTTGATATGAAATGGATATATCCGTATCTTTGACTCATATTTATGTTTATGAGATGAGAAAATCTCCAAAGGGAAAACAAATTAGACCGAGATATGGTTATTTTGGTTCGCGCAGAAGGGGGCGAGGGCGTATTGGTTCGCGTAAGAGCGGGCGTAGAATACCCAAAGGAATTATTCACATTCAAGCTGGGTTCAACAATACTATTATAACCGTTACAGACCCCCTGGGTCAGGCGGTTTCTTGGTCCTCCGCCGGTACTTGTCGATTCCGAGGACCGAGAAAAGGGACGCCGTTTGCCGCCCAAATCGCAGCAGGAGATGCTATTCATCTAGCCGCGGATCAGGGTCTGAAACGAGCAAGAGTCATGCTAAAGGGTGCTGGTCTCGGAAGAGATGCAGCATTACGAGCGATTCATCAAAGCGGGATACGATTAAGTAGCGTGCGTGACATAACGCCCGTTCCACACAACGGGTGCAGGCCCCCCGGCCGGCGACGCGTGTAAGGATAATAGTGGGGCGAGTCTCAAATAGCGGAGCGAATCTCAAGCAGAAAAGAAAAAAAATGTCACTTCTTATTTCTTCTATCTAGATTCTATCTAGATCACTATTCACTAGGGCGGGGGACTGCCCCCAACCTAAACATTTGACTGTGGAGATCAACCTAGACTTTTTTTGTTTTGTTTTCTAACAAAAATCTGTATGTATCAATCATTATAATAACTTTAATCACAAACGGCCGGAGGGCTGGTTCTATGAATACTATATTGTGGCACTGTATTGAGGTAAAAAACGTCGACGGATCTTTGTCTTATGGTCGTTTCGTTTTGTCTCCACTTTTTAGGGGTCAATCAGAGACGCTAGGCTTCGCGCTGCGAAAAATTTTAATTGGGGAAACCGAAAGTGTGCAAATAACGCATGTCAAATTCAGAAAAATACGACACGAGTTTTTGACCACATTTGGTATTGAGGAGTCGGTACATGAAATTGTACAGAATTTGAGAAGAGTTGT